ACTAGTAACTAATCCCAACATCGAAGTACTGAAAAAACTCATATAAGCAAAAAATCTCAAGTATCCTTGATCGTGAGCCATATAATTATCACTATAAATAAGAACCATAATTCCAACAGTAGTGATTAACATTGACATAATAGAAGTAAGTGGATCGATCAAGTAGCCGAATTCTAAAGAAAAATCATTATCGAGGGTCCAAGACCATACATATTGATAGATAGAACTGCTTTTTATTTGCTGAATAGCCAGATTAGTTGAAAAAATCATGATTATACTTAACAATAAAATACTCGAAAAAGCCCACATACGACGGAGATTTTTTGTTGCTGTCGGAAAAAGAAGAAGTCCTACTCCTATTAACATAGGAACTGGAAGTGGAAGGAAAGGTATGATCCACGCATATTGATATGTCTGTTCCATAAAAAAAGTTTTTTAATTCTTAATTAATATTAATTGTTTCCGATTCACCGGATCTTACCTCTTTTTGAAAGGAGTCAATAAAAAAATAAAGATATGCACTAACTTAATAACTTAAATAGAAATAGAATTTTTGAATTTTTATTTCTTTTTATACTTATTCTTTAGAAGTTTCTGCTAAATACTTCAAATATTCAAATCAAGAAGTTACAATTGGTCAAATCATATGAAAAAAGCAGATTAATTACTAGTCTCCTTCGAACTTTCAAATTCAAGTTAAATTAGGCATATTTTTCGCGAATTTTACAAGTTACTAAAAAAAAGAATATTCTTTTTTTTTTTTTTTAGTAATAAAAATAGTTTATGTGATTTTCCCATATCTTTCACGCATCTTATGTATTCTTTTTGATTTTAGAATCAAAAATATTATCTAGAAAAGAAATACATAATGAATTGGCAAAGCGCAAATTTCTTTTGAACAATAGATGTCTTTCACATCCAGCTATACCAATGAGTAATCTCTTAATTTTTATTTAAATGGCAGTTCCAAAAAAACGTACTTCTGCATCAAAAAAGCGTATTCGTAAAAATTTTTGGAAAAGGAAGGGGTATTGGGCAGCGTTAAAAGCGTTTTCCTTAGGGAAATCTATTTCTACCGGGAATTCCAAAAGTTTTTTTGTGCAACAAACAAATAAAATAAGAAATAAAACATAACATGTTACAATAATCTGAATCGGCTTGACTCAAAAATTGACTCATTTCGTTTCGAAAATAAAATTCCCGCTTTCCATTCCCTGTTGAGTTAATCAATAGGAAATGGAATTTGTTTCGCTCTTAGAATTAGAATAAGGATTTTTCTCTTTACTGTACTGAATTCAAAAAAAAAAAAGAATCCTTTTTTTTGACAAAAAAACATAAGATATGTAATTGTCTTTTTAGTATATTTTCTCATTTCCAAGGTGGGGAGTATTATTTTCCCCATCAGCCTGTTTCTTACAATAATATAAACAATAATATACCTTTTTTCTCTAGATCCACGTTTTTTCTATAGAAAGGCGAGTCAAAAATCAAAATCATTGAAACTAATTGATTAAAATTCTAAACCTTTTTGTGCAACTTTCTTCTTTTTGGATTTTCTATGAATTCCTATATAGACTCCCATATATTTATTGCCATCAATCCACTCAAAAACACTTAACAAATTTTTTTGGATAAATATGTGTCAATTTTTACTGATCCAAAATTTTTTTGTTCATTGATAAAATGGATTTTTTGGTTTCGATGTTTGAAATCAAATAAATCAAAAACAGTTCATTAAAACAAAACAAAAATGTTTTTTTTGGGGGGGGGTSTATCCCTTAATTCATAGTTGGACTATCTAGTTTTCCAAGAGTTCAAGTCGAGGAGAGTCTAAAATACACACTAAAACTAAGACCCTAAATTCAAATAATGAACCTTCAAATACCTATTTGAACGAATTTTTATTCATCAATTTGAATCTTTCCTAAAAAATATTGCAACAATTTAATTCTTAAATCTAGACGATTGCTTATTCATAGGGTATTATGAATTCAAGACAAGCCGCTATGGTGAAATTGGTAGACACGCTGCTCTTAGGAAGCAGTGCTAGAGCATCTCGGTTCGAGTCCGAGTGGCGGCATGTCATCTCCTAAAAAAAGTAAATAGATCCTATAATGAATTCAATTTCCGATTTCCTTTTTATAATTATGGGACTCCTTAAAAAAAATTATGATATTTTCAACTTTAGAGCATATATTAACTCATATTTCTTTTTCGATTGTTTCAATTGTAATTACAATTCATTTCATAACTTTTTTAGTCGATGAAATCGTAAAACTATATGATTCATCCGAAAAGGGGATGATAATGACTTTTTCCTGTATAACAGGATTATTAGTTACTCGTTGGGTTTATTCGGGACATTTTCCACTAAGTGATTTATATGAATCATTAATCTTCCTTTCATGGAGTTTTTCCCTGATTCATATAGTCCCGTATTTCAAAAAAAATCAAAATCTTCTAAGCACAATAATTGGACCAAGTGCTATTTTTACCCAGG